TTTAGTTTTTCGTTCCTATTCTCCTTTCTCAGAAAAAAGGGACTTTAAACAAAGCAAAGTAAAGGATTACTTCGTTCTTGATAGTTATTTACTTAATTGGTGGATAGGAACATACTCTGGATCGGAATCTTCGGGAGTACTCCTTCATCGTTTCTACCAACATAAAGCCCCAATTAGAATACTTTTTATGCTATGCAGTATGCACAGAAAAATTCTGTTGAATAACTTACATAATCTCTATTACGAATCCTTTGTGTACCTTGGTGTTCCTAACTATCCACTCTTTTTGGTCAAAAAGACCCCGTTCGTTAGGGTAATACATGTATGTATGTTAATAGCTAGTAAAATCCCCGGACAGTTGCTCCTTTTGAACCCGCTTCAAGTCATGATGATTAATCACTCAATCTTGGGGTAAATAGTATATAATGCTTATGTTTACTTTCACTTAACTCCTGTACATAGGAAATGAGGCTGAATCTTTTTACTGCAAAATAAGAAGCTGTTTTTTTCACTCATATAACTATCTGGTTTAGTTCATCAACCCGAATGATGAATAAAAAATAAAAATATATATATATATTCAACTCATAAAATTTCCTTACTAGAAAGAAAAATAAATAGAGGAAATTTTATGTCTTAACGAATCACACGTAGAGATATTGATAACACACTTTTATGTCTTAACGAATCGCACGTAGAGATATTGATAACACACATAGAGTTAATGGTATTTCATAACTAATTGATTGAGCAGCAGCCCGTAAACCACCTAAAAAGGAATATTTATTATTTGATCCATAACCTGACATAAGAAGGCCCACGGGAGCAATACTTGAAATGGCAATCCATAAAAAAACACCAATACTTAAATCGGCTAGAACAAGGTGATAGCCAAAAGGAATTACTAAATAACTTAGTAGAATTGATGTGACTGCTATGGATGGTCCGATACTGAATAAACGAGTATCCCCTCTTGATGGAAGAAGATTCTCTTTGAAAAGTAATTTTGTACCATCTGCTAAAGCTTGAAGAATTCCCAAAGGCCCAGCGTATTCAGGGCCAATACGTTGTTGTATCCCCGCAGATATTTCTCTTTCTAACCAAACAATCACTAGTACACCTATTGTGATTCCTAATACAGGAGTAAAAATAGGGACAAGCATCCATATGATCTCATATACCTCGTTTAAGGATTCCAATCTAAAAAAAGAATTGATAGTTTGTACTTCTATTGTATCTATTATCATTTTAACGATCAACTTCTCCCATAATGATATCTATGCTACCCAGTATTGTCATAATATCAGCCAATTTCATTCTTTTAACTAATTGAGGAAGGATTTGCAAATTGATAAAACCTGGCGGTCTAATTTTCCATCTCCAAGGAAAAACACCCTTATCTCCTATCAGAAAAATTCCTAATTCTCCTTTTGGGGCTTCGACTCTCATATAAAGTTCTTGCTTTGACAATTCAAAAGTGGGGGAGGGTTTTTTACTGATAAATCGATAGTCAAAATCATTCCATTCGGGATCCGCTACTTTATCAAAGCGCCGGATTTCTAAATTCTCATAGGGCCCCCCCGGAATTCCTTCTAAAGCCTGTTGAATAATTTTTATTGATTCTGTCATTTCACTGATTCGTACTAAATAACGAGCTAATGAATCTCCTTCTTTTTGCCATTGAATTCCCCAATCAAATTCATCGTAAGACTCATAATGATCAACCTTCCGAAGATCCCATTGTATTCCGGAAGCTCGTAGCATTGGTCCTGATAAACTCCAATTTATTGCCTCCTCTCCGCCAATAATGCCTACTCCCTCAACTCGCTCTAAAAAAACGGGATTCCGTGTAATAAGCCTTTGATATTCAGTAACTCTTGTTAAAAAATAATCACAAAAATCCAAACATTTATCTATCCAGCCATGAGGTAAATCAGCAGCGACTCCTCCGATACGAAAAAAATTATGCATCATTCGCATACCGGTGGCAGCTTCGAATAGGTCATATATCAATTCTCTTTCTCGAAAAATATAGAAGAAGGGGGTTTGCGCGCCAATATCTGCCATAAAAGGGCCAAGCCATAACAAATGCGAAGCTATACGACTTAACTCTAACATAATGACTCTGATATAGCTGGCCCTTTTAGGCACTTGAATGTTGCCTAACTGCTCTGGTGCATTTACAGTTATTGCTTCGGTGAACATAGTAGCTAAATAATCCCACCGTGTTACATAAGGTAAATATTGTATAATTGTTCGGTTTTCCGCAATTTTTTCCATCCCTCTATGTAAATAACCCAATATCGGTTCACAGTCAATAACATCTTCACCATCTAGAGTAACAATGAGTCGAAGAACACCGTGCATTGATGGGTGCTGAGGACCCATATTGACTATCATAAGGTCATTTCGTGTAACTGGTGCAGTCATAGGTTTTTTCCCGATTCATTCTTCCATGAATTGCTGAAAGCGAAAAGAAGTTCATCAAAGTTTAAGCGAAAATTCAAAATGACTCTTCAAATTAATGATTTTTTGTTTCTCGAATCTCCAACCGGCCGATTAATTCTTTATAACGTACTCTTTTTTTTTTTGACAAATAGGCGAGCAGCCGTTGACGTTTTCCTAGAATTTTACGCAGACCTCTCTGAGATAAATAGTCTTTTTTGTGCAATTCCAAATGTGAAGTAAGTCTCCGTATCCTATTGGTGAAACTCACTACTTGAAATTCAATAGACCCCCTGTTGTCTTCGTTTTCCTCTTTCAAAATAATTACACTGAATGGATTTTTTATCATAAAAGAGCTCCTCCTGCCTTTTAATTTACATATACATATTTGATTTTATCGATCAGTAATAATAATATCAGTCATTTTAATGTAGTATTTAGTATACACAAGAATTTTAATTTATTTACGGACTTCCGATTTTATTAATCAAAAATTTCATTTGATTTGGACAGGGATAAAAGGGGGGATAGTACATTTTTACACTTACAACGTCGAATAATTTAGACCTCCATTTTAAATTTTAATTAGGAAGATTCCATAGATTCGTTTATTTTATAGATTTTATCCAAACAAATTGATACGTCATTGACTTAGTATTAAAGTATTAAATAAAATATCGATATCGATCTATATTAGACTGAGACGTAAGACAGGGTATATGTGCATCTGTTTGTTTTTCTATATGGTACAAAATATATAGGAAAAATGTACCATCAACCTATTTTTAATTTTTTAATTGTGGATATATTCTTAACATACTAAAACGGCTTCCATTATTGGTATTAAACCAATATCGATTCATACAAGCTAAGTCTTCTAATCGAGAATTAGGCCAAAGAAATAACTTTAATTTAATTAATTCGTTTTTATCTCTATCAAGATGTTTACTTTGATCCAAAAAAGTATTCCCACCCTTTATGTTCTTCTTGTTACAAAATACTCGATTTCTATCCACACTATTTATATTCTTTGAATTGAAAGAAATTAGAATTCTCAATTCTCTACGACGTCTAGACGAGAAAATCTTTTCAGGAACAACAAAATCATAATGTTTTTTGTCTATCTTTCGAATTAGTCTTTGATATCTTGGGATAGATTCATCCAATTTATTTTTATCGATATATCTTTCTTCTCGATATCTTTGAGGAGTTTGGTACTTACTCTTATGAACCAACGAGATACCTATGGTTTGATACATAATAAAGTATCCGTCGTTTTTTACAGACAAACGAATGGGCTCGATAAAAAATATCCCCCTTTTATTCAATTCTATAGGAGTCAATTTTTTCCGAATCACCATTATATCCAAATTGATTTCTTTCCTTTGAATAGACGATATAGTAGTATCTCTTGTATTTCTCAGTCCAAGCAAGTAACAATATATCTTGATATTATCGATCATTCTTTCAGTTAAATTAGGAATTAAACCATCGTCTATTATCCATTGAAAAAGCAAATAGTGTTTCCGTAAGAAAATCATTTCTGGTCTTATCTTATTCCGGATCTTGTATTGTTTTTTCATTTTACCTTGGTTTTGTGCATATGATCTAAGGCCTCTTTGGCCTGCGGGTTCTTTTTCTTCTTGATTTCGATTCATTAATCTTTTTTCATTCGATAGTATAAAAAAATTCCATTTTTGCTTTTCATTGATGTTTTTATTAAAAAGAAGTAATTTGCTTGGTATAATCCATGGTTTGATTTTGTATACATTATAAAGTGGCACAAATTCTGGGAATAACGGAAGTTTTAGATTCGTCGATATTGGGTTTAGGATTTCTTCATTCATTTCCATCCAATCAAAAAAAAGTTTCTTTTCATTGATCGTATTTTTTTCTAAATCTTGATGAATCGTTAGATAAAAAAGATCGTTTTTATCCATTTTATCAATTTTTTGGTAATTCTTACTTCCAATCTTAGTATTTATATTACTGTTATAATCCATTTTGGTCCAGGCCTTAATATCTATTTTTTGTCTTAGAAAAAAATTGAGAGTTGTCCAATCAAAATATTTTCTATCTGCATTTTTTTGCATATACACAATATCACCCTTTTCTAGATAATTATTGATAGTAATTTCCTCCAGGCTTTCAAATAAATTTTGTTTATAATTGTTGTAATTAAAAGTAATCTTTTGGTTGTTATTTAATTCTGATGGTGATCCATAAATAATATATGAGGACTTCTTCATTTCAGAATGAATAGATTTATATGATAAAAGATCATATATATAGTATTTTTGAAAATTCTCTTTTTGGTTTGGTAATGGATATACTTTAAAATCTTTTTGTTTTTTGTGAGAAAGTAATCGGTCTTTTTCATACGAATTACATTTTGTTAAATCCTTATTTTGGGTCATACCACCTTCAGTGATTGTAGTTCGCCATTTTTGTGGTATTAATCCAGACCATCTAATCTGAGATAAATTGTATTGATAATGACCTCTTAACCAGTTTTTCCATTGATTCATTTCGGAACTTGTAAGTTTTGTATGTCTTAATTCGGAATGAAATATTCCTTGTGTTACAAAATAATTTTTTATTGCAGTCTTAAGAAAAAGGGGGGTTCCGTGATAGTCAAGAATAGATCTTAGCTTATACAAATTAATAACTCGGGTTTGTGATAATTTATATAATTTATAAAATACATATGCTTGTGATAATGAGGATAAGTTAAAAAAAAGATGTGAATTCTTCTTACTATTCTTAATATTGTAAAGTGCACTTTTTAGAGTCGAAATAAAATTAATTTCTTTGTTTGTTTTATTATTGTAAATGTATTTATCAAAACAAAAATTTCTCGATTCAAGAATGAGTTGTTTAGTAATTCTGGCAATATGAATGATATATAGAAAGATATCAATGTATATTCTGTTAATGAAAATTTTTATAAAAAAATAGAATTTATAGATTAATCGAATACTTCTTCTTTTTATTTTTAATATTTGCCAACTATGTTTTGATGATTTTACTTTTCCATTATAACTTGTTTTGTTAGGACTACTTCTTTTCGTGGCGTTACTGTTTTTTTCTTTTGTAAGACTCTTTGTTTTCTTTGTGATTGTGTTTGTTCTATCCGCCAGATTTTTAATTTTTTTTTCTCTCGGTGAATAATTTGTATTATCTGTAGATTTAATTTTTCTAAACGAGTCGTGAATTATCTGATTCCTGATTATATAATCTTTTTTTTTGTTAGTTTCGCCGGATTCATACACCCTTCTTAATATAAATAATTGAGTTGGCTGTACTTTTAAGAGTTCTTTTTTTATTCTTTTTATAAACATAAATAAAACGTTTTTGATAACCTCCCCTTTTGGTTCTTTTGAGTCTTGTAGAAAATTTTTTGTTCTTTCTTTTAAAACCCCTAGGACTTGAAAATGATTATTTTTTGTTTTGCGAATTTTTTTTTTTAGTTCTTTAAAAATAGGCTTAAAAAAGGAAGGTTTTTGGGGGACAGAACCAAAGGGAAGGTTTGTTTGTGTTCCCCAAGTCGTTAAAAAGCAAAACTTCTGTTGTTCTTTCTTTAAATTTTTATAAGAAGAAAAAGAGGGCCTCGACTTAGATCTGTGCCAAGGTTTCAAATAGAAAGGAAATACTATTTTTATCTGAATACCATCTTTAAACCAATTTCTGGGAAGTTCGAGTTCTGATAATTGAACACCATTATAGGTACATATAATATGCTTCTCTCTATTCCACTCATCGAAATCCTCAGCCCACTCGGGAGGTTGGGATAATAATATACGCCCAATATTTTTAACTATTATCAATGGAGGTAATAGAATATATTTTCTAAAAATAGATTGAATTATTAAAATGAAACTTCTTGTTGCTTGTGGATATGGAATGAAATCCCAGGCTTCCGCTATTTTTATCCACGGTTTTTCCTTTTTTTTGTTCTCTTCTTCTTCCTTTTGTTTTTTTTTTTGTTCTTCTGTATAATCTTTAAATTCTGTTCCTTTACCCATCCAATGTCTAAAAATAAATTTCATCTGTTCAGGTATATTAAAAGAAAAAAGAGGGTATTTTTTTATTATGTCCAAAAAAAGGGGGGAGTGCACATTTGCTTGAAACAATTTTGAAATGACAGTTTTACGTCTTTGAGCACGCATAGAACCTTTTATGAATTCTCGACGAAAATCTGATTCTTCCGAATATTCTCTAATAGACACCCAGTTTTTGACACTTGCTTTGCGACTACGTTTAGCAGGCCTATAAATTATTACACGATCCCTTTTTCTTGAACGTATCTGATAATCCAACGGTAGGCCTTCGTGAGCTGCGCCCGACAGGAATTCCAACTCGGTAATAAGTTTGTATGACCATCGAGGGACTTTTTTACTGATTTCTTTTATTACAAATTTTTGTTTTGTTTTTTGACCATTAGGGCTAGTTAGAATTGTATTCAATAAAAATTTGTAAAATTTGGCTCTTTTTTCTGAACCAATCCCTCCTTGTTCTTTTTCTGAAAATAAAGAGAGGCCCTTCCAATTTAAACTCGATCCCGATTCTCTATCAAATTTACTGATTAAAGTAAATAAATGACGATTTTCCGTTGAAAAAGTTTTTTTATCAAATCGGTCTATTTTCTGTTCAAACTCTTGGTAATCAGTATCAGGAAGAAGGATACTATGAATCTTATTAATTTCCATTGTCTCTATGAAATTTTCTAACGAAATTTTGTTTTTGATTGTTCCCCGATATAACCCATTCAAAATGGGATCATACATTTTAGGCAAGTAATATTTTCTAGTCTTTTCATTACACAATCTAGTACTTTTTTCGAGTATATCTAGATAAAAAAATCCCGTATCTAGAGCCTCAATTCTATTTAAAAACTCGTTGTTTAAGTTGTTATTTTTGTGTTGGTTAGTATAAACCCAATGATTGTACAGTTCATCCGAAGAGAGTTTTTCTAGTGTGGGCAGGGACATCCTTCTTTGTATCATTTCTCCAAAAGTTGACAAGCTAGGCGGATACGTAAAAGAGATTCTTTCT